TAGGGCCTTTTTTTATCCACATTTTTTTTTCATTCATGTATTGCAAATAGGTTATCTGTAGGATTGGATTTTTTTCTTTTTTGCTCTTTACGCGATATTTTGTATTTTATGTACCTTACCACAGCAATGTAATTAGGAATATAGAATCTCTATCAAATGCTGTTGGAAGAATGGTATCAATTGTTATTTGATACATTGTGGTCGGTAACGTCTGTGAATTAACAGAAACGGAAAGAGAGGGATTCGAACCCTCGGTAAACAAAAGCCTACATAGCAGTTCCAGTGCTACGCCTTGAACCACTCGGCCATCTCTCCTACGTAATCTTATTATTGACCAGAAACCGAGTGAATAGCGAGGCATTCATATTATTACAGTACAGGTACGACTGATCAATGATTCTATAGAAATCCAAAATTACTTTCCAATTTATCAACAACAACTTATCTCATCAACTACCCCATCCATCTATTACAAATTAATGAATCGTACCATGGATTTTTCTATTCCATTTCCATATTTTTGCATGGAATGATTATTCCATCCTTTTTCTTCTTTGGATCATAACCAAATCTAAATTTCTCGAGTTATCAGAATCCATATCAAAATAAAGCCCTCGGTTATTCAACTTAGATGAAATAGTAATAGCTACACTCATTTGTATGCTACGAAATTTGGATGAGATCCAATCTGATTCAAAAGTATCCTATCTCTCTTTGTCCAAAAGGCGGACAATTTGAGCAGAAGGTCCACGTCTTTGTTTTTTTTTAGAATGAGTCGTCTGTTTTTATGTTATTTTGTACTACAATTCCTTTGTTTGTGGGATCATTTTCCCCGAGGGATAATGAGAAGAATTATAGAATGGATTGCTAATTATGCCTAGATCTCGGATAAATGGAAATTTTATTGATAAGACCTCTTCAATTGTAGCCAATATCTTATTACGAATAATTCCGACAACTTTAGGAGAAAAAAAGGCATTTACCTATTACAGGGATGGTGTGATTTGATTCTTTTTTCTTTTTTTTTTTTTAGCCCTCACCCCAGTCTTAGAATAAAAAGACGTTGTTCGGAATAGAAAGAACCTAATTATGGAAAAACCTACGCTTGGTGAAGGTAAAGTTTGGAGATAGAACAATTCCTTCTGTCGTGTATCCTCGATTGATCCAGCCTCGGATACTTTAATTGTCGATTTTAGTATTGAACAAAAGGTTATACCTATAGGTTCTGTATTGCAGGTCCACTAGTACCAATAGGAGGCATAGGGGAAGAAGCACTACACCTAGGAATCAACAACACGAAAACTTTGTTATAAAATACCCTTTTCCTTATCGGTATTGGGACTAGCAAGAATGGTTGGGACAACAAACATCCATCTCGTTCGTACTTTGGATACCCGTATAACCATCAAAGATCGTTGAAGTGACTAATTCCCGGAAATAGTAGGCGTTGAGGACAAAGAAATCGTTGGAGTTATCATTTCTATCTAGCACTAATACGGTTGGTGTTAAGAAAAAACCTCTTGCGGGAAGGCTGGCTAGAGATTTCTTGTAAAAATACTAGCTCCTGTCAGTTCATAACGAGAATAGTGAAATTTTGATTCTATGGATTATTCCCCCTAGTATTATGCACAGAAGGGAGGAGCCGTATGAGATGAAAATCTCACGTACGGTTCTGGAACGGAGACTTTTTGAATAAAATGAACGACCGTAACGGATGTCGGCTCAATCCGAAGGAAATTATGCGGAAGCTTTACAGAATTATTATGAAGCTACGCGACCAGAAATCGATCCCTATGATCGAAGTTATATACTCTATAATATAGGCCTTATACACACAAGCAACGGAGAGCATACAAAGGCTTTAGAATATTATTTCCGGGCACTAGAACGAAACCCATTCTTACCACAAGCTTTTAATAATATGGCCGTGATCTGTCATTACGTGCGACTATCTCCACTATAGAAAGAAGGAAAAAAAAGAGCAAATTGACTAGTCAATACTAGAAAAAATGGGCTTTCTACATATGCATCGTCCAAAGCAACGATTTGTATCAGCTGTAGCAATGAAAGAGACTTTAAAAAAATAGGAAAATACGGCCCACATACTATACTCTATGGATAAAGGATCGAATTGATAAAGAAAGCACCGTAAAGATCAATTATCGAGCTATCGGATCGATACAGTTAAGAACTGCTTACTTATGTCATGATATGGGATATCAAGTTAGGAATCAACTTATGTAATAGAGTGGATCCACTAAAGTATTGAGCAGCGGTGTAGCATCAGATCCCAAAGATAGTAAGTTCTTTTTTCTTATGGAAAAAGTCTTTTTCAAAGATTCTATATACATTTCATATATGAAACCGAGATAGTTACCTTTCAGAAAATTCTAAGGATATAGGGTATATCCATGCTTCATGCTTCTGAAGGTGGGAGAAAAGAGAAAACTAATTATTGATCTAAATTAGAATTTGAAACTTATGTAATTAATTTCTTCTG